GATACTATACAATCAATCTAAGAAAATCTAAGAAAAAGATCTCAACTAGATGAAGAGTAAGTTGGGTAAAAAGATGGATAAGGAAAACGGATTTTGAAGATGCAAGTCCAATAAAAACCAATGATTTACTACCCCTCTCCAAAAAAGAGTATTTACGCCCATTTATTATTTATTTTTTGGCGGCATGGCCGAGTGGTAAGGCGGGGGACTGCAAATCCTTTCTCCCCAGTTCAAATCCGGGTGTCGCCTGATCAACACAACAAATGGCTCGGAATCCTGCTTCGCTGATATAACTGGCCTGATTCTTGCTCGGTGGACGAAAAGAACTGTTGATACTTTATTTATCTTCAGAATCAGTTTCAAAATACGCGGGTTCTATTCTATGAAAGAAGGGCTGTAAATCTTTGCTCCGAGGATCCAGGGGATCTTGACTTATAGGAAAGACTATAACTATCAATCTTTCCTAATTACCTTACCCCACCAGTACCCTACTAATGTCCACTGTCTCCTGATTCAGTCGTGAATTAGATCTCGCTTGGATTCGCCGCGGGGGAATCCTAGGGGTTGTGGAGGGGGCTGAAGATACTTTGTATACGGACCGTACTTGCGATAGGATTTCCGTGCTCAGCCAGTCATTCAATAGTGAATGGGTTAACTGGCCCCTATAGAAGAGAAGGAAGAAAGTAAAAAAAAAGAATTTTGCTGTGGTAACCCCCGCAATGTAAATGTAATAGGGTGTCTACCGATTGTTTCACAGAAACGGAGATAGTAAGGTTTAGCTTAGATCAAAAGGGAGAGATAGTTATCCATCTTGATGGTATATATGTAGATATATTTTCCGCAACAAAACAAAGAATAGGTCTTACTATTACGACATGTTCCATTCCCCTAGTAACATCCCCTTGATACTTCCAAGGGGTAACGTGTATCTGTTGCGCTTGTGCTTAATTCTTCCTCACCACAAATCAATCCTATATAGGAAATATATACTTGTTACAAGCGGATCCATTGGATCAGTTTGTCAATAGCTTTAAGTCATAATCTCATTTTTTTTTGACTCTGCACCACCAATTCCCCTATTATTATTTTAGGGATCAATAATGTAACAATTCCTTCATATTCATCGAGAAAGGGGGCATGATTCACATGGATATAGTAAGTCTCGCTTGGGCTGCTTTAATGGTAGTTTTTACGTTTTCCCTTTCACTCGTAGTATGGGGAAGAAGTGGACTCTAAGGGTACTACTAATTGAGTGTAATTGAGTTGAGTAATCAGCTTGCATCAATTGTTTAATTTAATAATTAGATCGTTTTATGTTTAAATAAACATATCTTCCATCTCAAATTTTATCAAAATTCCACAGAAATTTAGTAATTAATTACCTTTAATTTTAATTTAACCTTTGGATCCGCTATCTCAATTATTCCCGCGTTCGTATTTATAAAATCAAAGCAACTCACCTGATAATGATAGAAAATTTTTTCAATCGAATTCATTCCTCCAAAATATTCCATTTCATTTTGATGAACCCGTTCTTACCATAACATTAGCATCATTATGGATATTACAATGAGGAACAAAAATCCCTATTTTATTTGTTTCCCTCTTTACTGTTCAAAGGGGGAGTCGTTCTGCTATGCTATTATGTAGATACAACTTTATACTGTAGGCGACCCAGCCTTGTATAAAGAGAGGCTACGCATAAGAAAAGAGGAGCGSSCGGKGATCCACATATACTTACCTTAGACTCCTGGGATTTTTTTTTATGCTTTATCGCCTCACCATCAGGGTTCAAGCATGAAAAAAATCGACAGGGTCCACTACCCCTTTTCCAGATACGAATAACTTACCATAGAATAGAACTCCTTGGATCATCTAGTACGGATCATCCAATTCACAATTATTTCTTTTTCTTCGGAATTGAATTCTCAAAAAAATTACTTGCCTTTCTTTTATATATACACATACTACTCCTCCACTTTTTCGCAATAGTTAAATTAATTAGTTCTACTACTTAATTTAATCAAACAAAAATCCATCCGGATTACTGATTATAATTATGAAAGTTATTAACTTAATTAAATAAAGAGAAACCCATGAATTAGATTAGAGCAATTACAATTAAGTTATTAACGTTAGATTATTTCGGATTCATCAAAATAAAAACGAATGGATAGAGCGAAGAGATAGAAAGGGAGTGCTATATGAATCTATATATATATTAATATTATATATATTATATATAATATGTGATAATATGTGATAATGAATTTATGGATTTGCATCCACATGTATGTAGATACATATTGTAGATTGATTGTAGATTGATCTCTATCAATTCCATATTCCATATCTTCATACAATAGATAGTACGGTAGAAAGGTTCATATAGTTCTCCCCACCGTACTATCTCATCTATTGGATACATATACCGCGGATTCAATCCAGTCTGCTCATTTCATTTAAGACTTGGAATTGTAACCCCAAAGAATCGGGTATTGAATCATTTAAAAAAAAACTAAACTAATAAAATAAGACTAACTCAAGTTTCATTCAAATTAATCATTTTGACTGACTGTTTTTACGTAGATGATAAGTAAAAAAGCAGTAGGAACTAGAATGAACAGCGCAGTAGCAATAAATGCGAGTATATTTACTTCCATAATCTCATAATTGAATTTTTTTTTGCTTCGCAAGAAATCGGGATCTAATCCCATAGAGATGATAAATCCTTCTCCATAATTTTGAAATTCAATGGGATTGGATTAATTAAATCCTGATGATACTGAATCAGATTATAATATCATGAATAACATATCATGAATAACAATATCTGATCTATCAAATCAATTCATCGTCGAGAATTGAATAGTATAACATAGGAAGATCTTTTATCCATACTGAATCGAAAAATTGCATTCCTGACCCCCACCCAAGAATTCCTTTGAATTTCTCATATTTTTCTACTCTTTCGTTCCTTTCTATAACCCGTCGTCTTCATTCTTTATAGAATCATATGAATGAGGTTCGACCAATATTCCATCCGTCACAGATCCAAACAGTAGAAGTGAACTGGAAAACGAATTAAGTTCTAAGCTAAGTTTTTGTGATGATCTAATCTTCTTGAAAGACAGAGAAAAATGAAAAAAAGATTATTCGTTCTATTTTCTATTCTCCACCTCCAGAACAGAAGGACAGGATCTTTGATTGATCTTTTATTAGTATCCGTATCCTCCTTCCTTTCCTTGATTCAGACGTATAAATCGAGAATCCAGCGTGCAATTTGGGCGAGATAAAGAGATTGTCCCCAATTCAATTAGTAATTGGGCTTACCTTGCCCGATGATAAATGTGAAATAAGGATCCTTCCACCTGGAATTAGATCCTGCTCTTTGTCTCCCCCTCTTCGCAGAAGGTGGAGAGATGAATCAAGCGATTCATAGGATCCCTGGTCGGTACGGGACTGACGGGGCTCGAACCCGCAGCTTCCGCCTTGACAGGGCGGTGCTCTGACCAATTGAACTACAATCCCAAGAAAATGAGGTGTACAGCTTACATTATTGTTTATTTTTATTTCCTATTTTGTTTCATCAAACCATAATCGTATAGATAGATCATATAAAAAAAATAGATCGTAATCGACGCCTGTAACGGATATACTGATATACATATCTACATAGATAGAAGACAAGATGGATAAATAGCAAAGCAACCCGTGGTTATTGCCAAATTGACTGACAATCCATCTTTCAATGAAAAAGGGCTCTTCTCTTTTTCATCTTTTTCATTTTTTTTTCTCGGGTTGGCTTAAAAGAATTCATAGATCCTGATTGTTAGAAACATCAGAACATGGAGGAACAAATAGAGTTCTCTTGAACTCTTTATTCCTCCATATCATCATGTATTTTTGGAGTACGGATTGGTCATCCTCAAGGATCGGTGAATTCTTGGGCCGAGCTGGATTTGAACCAGCGTAGACATATCGCCAACGAATTTACAGTCCGTCCCCATTAACCACTCGGGCATCGACCCAGGAAGAATCAATTGTCGGTTTATTGATAATCCATGGTCAACTTTTCTTTCGTCGTACCCTACTACCCCCAGGGGAAGTCGAATCCCCGCTGCCTCCTTGAAAGAGAGATGTCCTGAACCGCTAGACGATAGGGGCATGCCCACCCGATCGCCATCATACTATACTCATACTATGAGTATAGTATGAGTAGTTTTTTGGAATTGTCAATGTCAATATAATTAATGCTAGGATACGAACAACTTTTCGTGCTTTCGTGATTCCGTATACATATAATATTAATATATTATAATTTCTCTATTGTATTGTTCATTCGAAAACCAAACCATTCATTATATATCTTATATAAGATAAGAAAGATTAATTAGATTATCTAACCATAATCAAAATAATGAAGTATAGGATCTAGGGGATGTCTTGCCCGACAGAAAAAGTCAAACCCCTTCATTCTAATTTTCACTCATTGATTCGCGCATCGTTAAGATGAGGTATGTCTATCTCTATCTCACGCTAAGCCAGAAAATTCCGCTATAATAGACATAGACTGTTTACTATTAATATATGTATTTAATTAAGAATTAAGATTAAGATCCTTCAAAAAAAACAATTAGGATAGGGTCGGTCTTATAACCGTTCACCGCATACTTATAATTATTAATTAACCTAAACTAGGTTAATCTATTCATTGTTCCTGAATGAGCCCCCATCTGTATATATATAATATATATTATATACAATATATACAAGATATAATTGTACAGGTATACGCAGTAGATTCTTAGTGGGCTAATTCTTTAATTGAATTAAACGGGCCCTTTTAACTCAGCGGTAGAGTAACGCCATGGTAAGGCGTAAGTTATCGGTTCAAATCCGATAAGGGGCTTATCCATGAAGCTGCAATGGCCATTTTTCCACATCCGATAGAGATGGTATAAAAAAGGGAACTGCCTGTCAAAGTTATAATGAGTTAT